TATGAAGTGCCTGAAAAAAAAGGATAATTTTGATRGGGTTAATCATGTGTATTACACCTTCATAATTTACACTTAATAGAGTTTAACTATTTCTTTTAATATCAAAAATTAATATACATCTTATATTAAAGTGTAAAAAAGATAAGCTAATAAAGCTACTGGGTTCATACCCCATTTATAAAGGTTTTAATCCTTTTCTTTTTAATTTTTATATTTTATAAATTATTTTTTTTTAATACTTTAATAATTGGAACTTTAATCTCAATTTCTGCAAACTCATGATTTAGTATATGAATTGGCTTAGAAATTAATTTATTAAGAATAATTCCATTAATAAAATCCCATTTAAATAAATTTCCTGCAGAAGCAAGATTAAAATACTTTATTACTCAATCTTTAGCTTCAACAATAATTTTATTTTCATTAATTATGATACTTAGGTTTTCAGAATTTATCTATTCTAATTTAGAAATTAGTTACATATTAATTCTTAATTCAGCTTTATTAACTAAACTAGGAGCAGCCCCATTCCATGCTTGGTTTCCTGAAGTAATTGAAGGATTAAATTGAATAAATTCTCTAATTTTATTAACTTGACAAAAAATTGCACCTATAATCTTAATTATGTACAATTTTAAAATATCATTATTTTTTAGATCAATTATTATTATTTCTTCAATTATTGGAGGAATTTATGGTATTAATCAAATTAGAATACGAAAAATTATAGCTTTTTCCTCAATTAATCATATTGCTTGAATATTAGCTAGTATAATAAATATAAAAACAATTTGATTTTCTTATTTTATTATTTACTCTTTAATTTCTTTAAGAATTATTTTAATTTGTCAAATATTAAATATTTTTTATTTAAATCAAATATTTTTGACTTTAAATTCAAATAAATTAATAAAAATATTTTTTATTATAAATTTTATATCTTTAGGTGGATTACCACCATTTTTAGGGTTTTTACCAAAGTGATTAACAATAATAAATTTAATCAATAATAATTTTTATTTTTTAAGATTCATTTTGATTGTTTTTAGTTTAATTACTTTATTTTTTTATATTCGTATTACTCTTTCAACTTTGACTGTATCATCAAGAGAAACAATTATAAAAATTAGAATTATCAATAATTATTTTTTAATTTTTATGAATTTAGTAACATTACTAAGCTTAATCCTATGTACAAGAATTTTAAATATTCTTTAAGGATTTAAGTTAAATTAAACTCTTAACCTTCAAAGTTAAAAATAGATTTTATCTAAGCCTTAAAATTACTTTACCTTTAAATTTGCAATTTAAAATCATTATTGAATATAAGACTTGGTAAAAGAATCTAATTCGTAAATAAATTTACAATTTATTGCTTATAACTCAGCCATTTTACCGAACAAATGATTATTTTCTACTAATCATAAAGATATTGGAACTTTATATTTTATTTTTGGAATTTGAGCTGGAATGGTTGGAACTTCTCTAAGAATTTTAATTCGAACAGAATTAGGAAGACCAGGTTCATTAATCGGAAATGATCAAATTTATAATGTTATTGTTWCAGCTCATGCATTTATTATAATTTTCTTTATAGTTATACCAATTATAATTGGTGGATTCGGAAATTGGTTAGTTCCATTAATAATTGGAGCTCCTGATATAGCTTTTCCTCGAATAAATAATATAAGATTTTGATTGTTGCCCCCATCATTATTTTTATTAATTATAAGAAGAATTGTTGAAAGAGGAGCAGGAACAGGATGAACTGTTTATCCTCCATTATCATCTAATATTGCTCATGGAGGAGCTTCTGTAGATTTAGCAATTTTTAGACTTCATTTAGCAGGTATTTCTTCAATTTTAGGAGCTATTAATTTTATTACGACTATTATTAATATACGTCCAAGAGGAATATCTATAGATCGTATACCTTTATTTGTTTGAGCTGTTATAATTACAGCTATTTTACTTCTATTATCATTACCAGTATTAGCTGGAGCAATTACAATATTATTAACAGATCGAAACTTAAATACTTCATTTTTTGACCCAGCAGGAGGTGGAGATCCAATTTTATATCAACATTTATTTTGATTCTTTGGACACCCAGAAGTTTATATTTTAATTTTACCAGGATTTGGAATAATTTCTCATATTGTTAGTCAAGAAAGAAGAAAAAAAGAAACATTTGGAATACTAGGAATAATTTATGCAATAATAGCAATTGGATTTTTAGGTTTTATTGTTTGAGCACATCATATATTTACAGTAGGTATAGATGTAGATACTCGAGCATATTTTACTTCAGCTACTATAATTATTGCTGTTCCTACAGGAATTAAAGTTTTCAGATGATTAGCTACATACCATGGTACTTTAATTAATTATAGACCCTCAACTTTATGAGCTTTAGGATTTATTTTTCTATTTACAGTTGGTGGATTAACTGGAGTAATTTTAGCTAATTCATCAATTGATATTGTATTACATGATACATATTATGTAGTTGCTCATTTTCATTATGTTTTATCAATAGGAGCTGTCTTTGCTATTATAGCAGGAATTGTACAATGATTCCCTTTATTTACTGGCTTAACTTTAAATAATTTTTACTTAAAAATTCAATTTTTTATTATATTTATTGGAGTAAATCTAACATTTTTCCCTCAACATTTTTTAGGGTTAATAGGAATACCTCGTCGTTATTCTGATTATCCAGATACTTTTACTTTATGAAATATTATTTCTTCAATTGGATCTTTAATCTCACTAATTAGAGTAACTTTTTTATTATTCATTTTTTGAGAAAGATTTGCTGTTCAACGAAAAAGAATTAGACCATTAAGAATAACTTCATCAATTGAATGATTACAATATAATCCTCCTGCCGAACATAGATATTCAGAACTTCCTAAATTAACTTCTATTTTCTAATATGGCAGATTAGTGCATTGGATTTAAACCCCAAACATAAAGTTTAACCTTTTGTTAGAAATTTCAACTTGAAAAAATTTAATATTACAAGATAGAGCATCTCCTTTAATAGAACAATTATCTTATTTTCATGATCATGCTATAATAATTTTAGTAATTATTACAGTCCTTGTTGGACAATTAATAATTACTTTATTTTTTAATAAATTCTTACATCGTTATTTACTTGAAGGTCAATTAATTGAACTAATTTGAACTATTTTACCAACTATTATTTTAATTTTTATTGCTATTCCTTCTCTACGATTAATTTATATTTTAGATGAAATTAATAATCCAATAATTACATTAAAAACAATTGGACATCAATGATATTGATCATATGAATATTCTGACTTTAAAAAAATTGAATTTGATTCTTATATAATTCCAACTAATGAAATTAATAACTTTAATTTTCGTTTATTAGACGTAGATAATCGAGTTATTTTACCATTTGAATCAAATATTCGATTATTAGTAACTGCAGCTGATGTAATTCATTCTTGAACAATTCCTTCTTTAGGAGTAAAAATTGATGCTACTCCTGGCCGATTAAATCAAGTTAGATTTACTTTAAATCGATCAGGATTATTTTATGGACAATGTTCAGAAATTTGTGGAGCCAATCACTCATTCATACCAATTGTAATCGAAAGAATTTCTCCTAATTATTTTTCTAAATGAATTACTAAAATAATTTAATAACATTAGATGGCTGAAAGTAAGCAATGGAATTTTAAATCATTTTATAATAAAGTAACGTTTATTTCTAATGAAAAATTTAGTTAATTTATAACATCAATTTGTCAAATTGAAATAATCATAAGATAGTTTTTTATCCCACAAATAATACCTTTAAATTGACTTAATTTAATAATTTTTTTTATTATAATTTTTTTTTTATTTAATAACTTAAACTATTTTAATTTTTTAAATAAATCTAAATCTTTTCATTCTAAAAAAATTTCAACTAAATATAACTGAAAATGATAATAAATCTATTTTCATCTTTTGATCCTTCATCTAATTTTAATTTATCTATAAACTGAATAAGAACAATAATTGGATTATTAATTATTCCTCCAATATTTTGATTAATTCCTTCACGAATAAATATAATTTGAATAAAAATTATTATTACTTTACATAAAGAGTTCAAAACTTTATTAGGAAATTATAAATCTCAAGGAAGAACATTAATTTTTATCTCATTATTTTCTATTATTTTATTTAACAATTTTTTAGGATTATTTCCTTATATTTTTACAAGAACAAGTCATATAACTATAACATTAAGACTAGCTTTACCTTTATGACTAAGTTTTATAATTTATGGATGAATTAATAATACAATTCATATATTAGCACACCTAGTTCCACAAGGAACTCCACCAATTCTTATACCATTTATAGTTTGTATTGAAACAATTAGAAATATCATTCGTCCAGGAACATTAGCTATTCGATTATCTGCTAATATAATTGCTGGTCATTTATTAATAACTTTACTTGGAAATACTGGACCAATAATAAATCTTTTAATACTTAATATTTTAATTATTACTCAAATTCTTTTATTAACATTAGAAACTGCAGTTTCAATAATTCAATCTTATGTTTTTGCTGTTTTAAGAACTTTATACTCTAGAGAAGTTAATTAATGTCAACACATAAAAATCATCCATTTCATTTAGTTGATATTAGACCTTGACCTTTATTAGGAGCTTTAGGTGCTACAACAACAATAATAGGACTAATCAAATGATTTCATTTATTTAATAATAATTTATTATTAATTGGTTTAATAATTACTTTATTAATTATATACCAATGATGACGAGATGTAGTTCGAGAAGGAACTTATCAAGGTCTTAATACTTTTATTGTTACTAAAGGATTACGTTGAGGAATAATTCTATTCATTACTTCTGAAGTATTTTTTTTTATTTCTTTCTTTTGAGGATTTTTTCATAGATCATTAACTCCAACTATTGAATTAGGAATATTATGACCACCAAAAGGAATTCAAACTTTTAATCCTTTAGAAATCCCTTTATTAAATACTTTAATTTTATTAACCTCTGGATTAACTGTTACATGAGCACATCATAGTTTAATAGAAAATAATTATAGACAAAGAATTCAAAGATTAACTTTAACTGTAATTTTAGGAATTTATTTTACTATTCTTCAAGGATATGAATATATTGAAGCTTCATTTACAATTTCTGACTCAATTTATGGTTCATCATTTTTTATAGCAACAGGTTTTCATGGATTACATGTAATTATTGGAACAATATTTTTATTTGTTTGTTTAATTCGTCTTTATTTAAATCATTTTTCATCTATTCACCATTTTGGATTTGAAGCAGCTGCATGATACTGACACTTTGTTGATGTAGTCTGATTATTCCTTTATATTTCTATCTACTGATGAGGTAGATAATTTATATAATATAATATATTATATTTGACTTCCAATCAAAAAATCTAAATTTTAGTATAAATAATTAAAATTTTATTATATCTAACAATAATAATTATAATAATTTTGATAATTTTAACAATTATCCTAAATCTAACTTCAAAAAAAAGATTTTATGACCGAGAAAAAAGAAGACCCTTTGAATGTGGATTTGATCCAAAAACTTCTGCTCGTTTACCTTTTTCATTACAATTTTTCTTAATTGCTATTATTTTTTTAATTTTTGATGTAGAAATCTCTCTTTTAATTCCAATAATTTTAATCATAAAATTCTCAAATATCATAAAATTTAACTTAGTAATAATTTTCTTCTTAATTATTTTATTAGTTGGATTATACCATGAATGAAATCAAGGAGCATTAAATTGAAAAAATTAGGATAATAGTTAAATTAACATTTAAGTTGCATTTAAAATATATTGATTAATATCAATTTATCTTAAAATAAGAAGCAAATTTTGCATTTAGTTTCGACCTAAAAATTTGATTTTTAAATCCTTATTTTTAATTGAAACCAAATTTAGAGGTATATCACTGTTAATGATAAAATTGAGTATTCTCCAATTAAAGAAGTAAGAAATTCAAGAATAAGCTTCTAACTTAATTCTTAAGCAATGAAATTTTGTTTTTACTTCTATTTATATAGTTTAATAAAAACATTACATTTTCATTGTAAAATTAAATTTTATTTTATAAATACTTAAAAGGTTAAACCTTCCTTAATATCTTCAATATTAAACTCTTTATAAGCTATTTAAGTAAAAAATTATTAATAAAAATACCAATCAAAAAATTAATATTATTAAATAAATTTTAATATGATTTAAAGATAAAACTTGCATAATTGATAAATTTTTTAAAGAATTAACTAAATTTAATCCTCCATAATATTCTAATCAACCCTGATCAAATAATTTTGTGTAAATTTTTCCAAAATAAATAGGATAATAATTAATACCTAAAGTTGATAAAACAGGTATATTTCATATTAAACTTAAAAATAATGAAAATGATAAATATTTTATTCTTAAAGAATTATAAGAAATTTTAAATTTTGATAATTCATATCCTAACCAAATTCCAATTCTAATTATAAATAAAGTTATTATTTTTATAATTAAAGGTAGACAAATATAATAAGGAACTGAAAAAATTAACCAAGAAAATATTCTTCCTCTAAAAACTACAAATAAAATTAATCCTCTTATCCCTTTTAATATAATATAACTTATTTCACTCATTATTCTCAAAGATAAAAAATTATAATTTCCAGTTAAAGAATAATAAACTAAACGAAAACTATAAGAAACTGTTAAACCAATTGAAATAAAAAAAATTATATAAATATAAATATTTAAATAATTTATTGATATAAATTCAACAATCAAATCTTTTGAATAAAAACCAGATATAAATGGTAAACCACATAAAGATAAATTACAAATATTTAAATAAGTACAAGTTAAAGGTAACTGTTTAATTAAACCACCTATATAACGAATATCTTGACAATTACCTAAATTATGAATAATATTTCCTGCACATATAAATAATAAAGCTTTAAAAATAGCATGAATTAATAAATGAAAAAAAGCTAACTTATAATCACCTAAAGCTAAAATAGATATTATAAAACCTAATTGACTTAAAGTTGATAAAGCAATAATTTTTTTTAGATCAAATTCAAAATTAGCACCAAGTCCTGATATAAATATAGTTATTGAAGAAATAAAAACCAAAACTAATATTAAAGATTCATTTAAAAAATTAAAACGAATTAATAAATAAACTCCAGCTGTAACAAGAGTTGAAGAATGAACTAAAGAAGAAACAGGTGTAGGAGCTGCTATAGCAGCAGGTARTCAAGAAGAAAAAGGAATTTGAGCACTTTTTGTTATTGCAGCTAAAATTATTAATATTCCAATTAATTGTATAATTTTATCATCTTTTATAATTTCTAAATAAAAAATTAAATTTCAATCACCATAATTTAATATTCAAGCAATTACTATTAATAAAGCAACATCACCAATTCGATTAGAAAGAGCTGTTAATATTCCTGCATTAAATGATTTAATATTTTGATAATAAATTACTAAACAATAAGAAACTAATCCCAATCCATCTCAACCTAAAAGAATAGAAACTAAATTTGGTCTAATAATTAATATTATTATTGATAAAACAAATATTACTACTAATAAAATAAATCGATTCTTATTTAAATCACCTGATATATATTCTTCCCTATAAAAAATTACTATTGAAGAAATAAATAAAACAAATCTTATAAATATTAAAGATATTCAATCTAATAAAATTACAAATATAAAATTTATCGAATTTACTGAAATAATTAATCATTCTAAAATATAAATTATATTAAAAATTAAAAAATATAAAGAAAAACTTAAAAATGAAATTCTTAAAATTAAAAATAAAAGAAAAAAAGAAACACAAATAATTTAGTATAACTAAATATCTTTGATACCACAAATCAATATTTTATATTAAACTAACTAAATAAATTCATTGAACTAATAATTCTATTTTTAAAAATAAAATATTTAAAGGAAATCAATGTAAGAACAATAATAAAAATTCACGTATATAAATATAGAAAAATGAAAAAATTCCTGCATAAAAATTACCATGTTGAGTATATGAATATAAAAATAAAGAATAAACTGCTCTAAAAAAAGATATTAATGATAAAAAAATTATTCTAAAAGAAGAATACCCAATAATTGAATTAATTAATATAATTTCTCCTAATAAATTAAAAGAAGGAGGAGCTGCTATATTTGAAGAAACTAAAAGAAATCATCATAATCTTAATGAAGGAATAATATTTAATAAACCTTTATTTAGATACAATCTTCGCCTATGAATTCGTTCATACATAATATTTGCTAAACAAAATAAACCTGATGAACATAAACCATGAGCAACTATTATTACTAAACAACCATAAGAACCTCAAAAATTAAAAGTCAAAATCCCTCTAAAAGCTAAACCTATATGAGAAACAGAAGAATAAGCAATTAATGATTTTATATCTCTTTGACGAATACAAATTAAAGATACGAAAAATCCACCAATTAATGAAATCCTTAAAAAAAATAAATTTCTATTAAAAATAAAATTTTTAAATAAAATTATAAATCGTATTAACCCATAACCTCCTAATTTTAGTATAATTCCAGCTAAAATTATTGATCCAGAAACTGGAGCTTCAACATGAGCTTTAGGTAATCATAAATGTAAAAAAAATATTGGAATTTTAACAAAAAATACTAAATTTGTACATAAATATATAAATAAAGAATCTAAATTTTGATCCAAAAATAAAAAAGTTACTAAATAAAATTTTTCTCTTAAATAAAAAATTATAATTATTATAGGTAAAGATATTAATAAAGTATAAAATAATAAATAAATTCCTGCATCTAACCGTTCTGGTTGATATCCTCAACCAATAATTAATATTAAAGTAGGAATTAACCTAATTTCAAAAAATAAATAAAATACAAATAAATTTATAGATGAAAAAGTTACAAATAATCTAAATATTAAAAAAATTAAAACCAAAAGAAACAAATTAGAATAATTTTTATTTATAAATAATTTTCTCCTAGCTAAAATTATTAAACTACAAATTCAAAAACTTAATAAAATTATAACATAAGATAATAAATCTATACCTAAAAAATATCTTAATTGAAATGTAAAATAAAATCTTCTATAAAAAAATAAAAAAATAAATCTTAAAAGAAAAAAAAATCATTGAACTAACCAAAACTTATTTATTAAACTTATTGGAATCAATATAAATAAACTTAAAACCAATTTTATCATAAAGAAGAAAAAGTTATTACATAATCATTTCCATGAACACGAACCATTAAAGTTAAAATTGATAAACCTAATGTTCCTTCACATACTCTAATTGATAAAAAAATTATTGAAAAAAAATATTCATAATTTATCATTCTTAAATAAACAAATAAATTCAAATATAAAGAAATAACAACAAATTCTAATCTCAACAATATTAATAATAAATGTTTTTGATTTAAAACAAATCTTATAGCTCCTGAAAAAAATATTAAAAAAATTAAAAATATTAACATTAAGTTTTAATAATTTAAAATAAAAATATTGATTTTGTAAATCAAAAATAAGTTAATCTTTTAAAACTTCAGATATAAATAATATTTATCTTTAATCTCCAAAATTAATATTTTTCATAAACTAATATCTGACATTTATATATTTTTACCTTTAATAATAATATTATCATTATTATTTTTATTTATAAATCATCCATTAACATGTGGCTTTATTTTATTAATTCAAACAATTTTAACTGCTTTAATTTCAGGATTAATAAATATTAATTTTTGATACTCATATATTTTATTTTTAATTATAGTAGGAGGAATATTAATTTTATTTATTTATATAACAAGAATTGTTTCAAATGAAAAATTTAAAATTAATCCTAAACTATCATTTTTAATAACTCTTCTTATATTATACATAATTATTTTATTAATAGATAAATTTTATTTAAATATAAATAACCAAATTTTTGATATAAATTCCCAAAATTTAATATATTTTCATAATTTATCAATAATCAAATACTTTAATAAACCAAATTATTTAATAATATTAATTATTATTATTTACTTATTTATTACTTTAATTGCTGTAGTTAAAATTACTAATATTAATTATGGTTCTTTACGACAAAAATTTTAATGTTAATACCAATTCGAAAAACTAACCCACTATTAAAAATTATTAACAATTCATTAATTATTTTTCCAAGACCTTCTAATATTTCCACAATATGAAACTTTGGTTCACTTTTAGGTTTATGTTTAATAATTCAAATTTTTACAGGATTATTTTTAGCTATACATTACTGTCCAAATATTGAATTAGCATTTAATAGAGTAACCCATATTTGCCGTGATGTAAATTATGGGTGATTAATTCGAACTTTACATGCTAATGGGGCATCATTTTTTTTTATTTGTTTATATATTCATATTGGACGAGGAATTTATTATAGATCTTATAATATAATAGAAACATGAATAATTGGAGTAACAATTTTTTTTATTACAATAGCAACAGCTTTTCTTGGATATGTTCTTCCTTGAGGACAAATATCATTTTGAGGAGCTACAGTAATTACTAATTTACTATCAGCAATTCCATACTTAGGAAATTTACTTGTTCAATGAATTTGAGGAGGATTTGCTGTTGATAATGCTACATTAACTCGATTTTTTACATTTCATTTCATTTTACCATTTATTGTATTTGCCTTAATAATTATTCACTTATTATATTTACATCAAACAGGTTCAAGAAATCCAATTGGAACAAAAAGAGATATTGATAAAATTCCATTTCATCCTTATTTTACTTTTAAAGATATCTTAGGAGCATTAATTATAACATTTTTATTAGTATTTTTAACATTACATAATCCTTACTTACTTGGAGATCCTGATAATTTCATTCCAGCAAATCCTTTAGTAACTCCAGTCCATATTCAACCTGAATGATATTTTTTATTTGCATATGCAATTTTACGTTCAATTCCTAATAAATTAGGAGGAGTAATTGCTCTTGTTTTATCAATTGCTATTCTTTATATTTTACCATTTTCTAACAAAAAAAAATATTCAAGAACCCAATTTTATCCAATAAATAAATTTTTATTTTGATCTTTACTTTCAATTGTAATTTTATTAACTTGAATTGGAGCTCGTCCAGTAGAAGATCCTTATATTTTAACTGGACAAATTTTAACTATTATTTACTTTTTATATTACATTATTAACCCATTAATAAATAAATTTTGAGATTCAATTATTTATAAATAGTTAATGAACTTGTTAAAGTATTTACTTTGAAAGTAAAAAAAAGAAATAAAAATTTCTATTAACTTATACTAAAAATAATTAACTAAATCAATAGAATAAAAATAAATATTTTTATTCTAAAAAAAAACATTAAATAATTTAAAGAAATTGGTAAATACCTTTTTCAAGCTAAATATATTAATTTATCATAACGATAACGTGGTAAAGTTCCACGAACCCATAATCAAAAAAAAGAAATAAATCCTAATTTAATAAAAAATAAATAAGATAAAATATTTCCTCCTAAAAATAATAAACAACACATTATTCTTATAAATAAAATATTACCATATTCAGCTAAAAAAATTATAGCAAATCCTCCTCTTCTATATTCTACATTAAATCCAGATACCAATTCTGATTCACCTTCTGCAAAATCAAAAGGAGTTCGATTAGTTTCAGCTAATCTAGAAACAAGTCATATTAAACATAATGGAAATATTAAAAATAAAAACCAAATATACTCCTGATATTTTATAAAATCAATCATATTTAATCTTATAATCAAAAATAAATAAGATATTAAAATTAATGCTAATCTTACTTCATAAGAAATAGTCTGAGCAACAGAACGTAATCTTCCTAATAAAGAATAATTAGAATTTGAAGATCAACCAGCTAATATAATTGTATAAACTCTTAAACTAGAAATTGATAAAAAAAATAAAATTCTTAAATTAAATCTAATATTTACTGAAATAAAAGGTATACAAATTCATAAAAATAATGACAAAAATAAATTTATTAAAGGAGAAAAATAATATAAATTAAAATTAGATATAAATGGATATATTTGCTCTTTAGTAAATAATTTAATAGCATCTCTAAAAGGTTGAATTAAACCTAAAAATCCAACTTTATTTGGCCCTTTACGAATTTGAATATACCCTAAAACTTTTCGTTCTAATAAAGTTAAAAAAGCAATTCTTACTAATACACAAATTAATAATAATAAAGTAGAAATAAAAATTATTAATAAATCTTTTAATAACAAGTATTATTTGTATAACTACATATAAAGATTCTAAATCTATTGCACTAATCTGCCAAAATAATATTTATTATTCAATTTTAAAATATTATTTATATAATTGGTCCTTTCGTACTAAAATATATAAATTTATTAAAGATAGAAACCAACCTGGCTTACACCGGTTTAAACTCAGATCATGTAAAATTTTAAAAGTCGAACAGACTTAATAATATAGCTTCTGCACCAATTATAAATTTTAATCCAACATCGAGGTCGCAATCTTTATTATCAATAAGAACTCTCTAATAAAATTACGCTGTTATCCCTAAGGTAATTTTATCTTATAATCAAAATTTTTGGATCAATAATTTATAAAAATATATTTTTATACAAAAAAAGTTTATTTAATTTTTCAATCACCCCAACTAAATATAAAATCTAATTATTTAAATAAATACTAAAAAAAATAATTATATTTTATATTAAACTCTATAGGGTCTTCTCGTCTTTTAAAAAAATTTAAGCTTTTTAACTTAAAAATAAAATTCAATCATTTTTATAGAGACAGTTATTTTTTTATCCAACCCTTCATTCCAGCTTTCAATTAAAAAACTAATGATTATGCTACCTTAGCACGGTTAATATACCGCGGCCATTTAAATTTTCATAGGGCAGGTTAGACTTTATATTTTTACAAAAAGACATGTTTTTAATAAACAGGTAAAAAATAATTTGCCGAATTCCTTTATAAAATCTAATAAATATTAAAATTTTACATCATAATTTACTAATTCTATCATAATTTCTAAATCATTAAAATTTAAATTTATATTTTAATAAAATATTTATAAAAAATAAAAAAATTATTACACCATAATAAATAATAACATACTTTAAAATTTGGAAATTTTTAATCCTAATTTTATAATTTTTTAAATTTTTAATAAAAATCAAATTTTAAGCTAATCCCTAAAAATATTTTTTATTATTAATATAAAATTATTTAAACAAAAATATATTTATAATAAATTAATTAAATTAATTTCTTAAAAAACTAGATATATTTAAAAACGAAAAACATTTCATTACTAATAAAATATTAAATTTTAGTTATTTTATAATAATAATCATAATTTATTAGATCTTTTAAATTCGAGAAATAAAAATATTTTTATTAATTTAATAAACCCTGATACACAAGGTACAAAAATTAAATTTTTCTTTTTAAAAATTAAAAATTTCTTTTTCAATACTTTTAAACTATAATAAAATTAAATTTTTTCTATAAAATAATAAAATAATATTTTTCTTAATTTAATAAACAACTAAATTTTTAATTTAAATAATAATTTAATTTCAAATTAAATTGAATTTCACAATTAACTTTTTAATGTAAATAAAATGCTTCTTAATCAAGCTCTAATTTGAATCTAGATTCACTTTCCAGTAAATCTACTTTGTTACGACTTATTTCACATTAAATGAAAGCGACGGGCAATATGTACATATTTTAGAGCTAAATCAAATTAATAAATTAATTAAATTTACTTTCAAATCCAATTTTATAATTATAATAATATAATTAATCTAAAAATATATTTAATGTAACCCATTTCTACTTTTTTATAAACTAAATCTTGATCTGATTTATATTCAAATTAAAAATCTTAAATATTTAAATTCTATAAAAATATTTAATTACGACGATATATAAATTAAAAAAAAAAGTAAATTAAATCGTGGATTATCATTTATAGAACAGGTTCCTCTGAAAAGACTAAAATACCGCCAAAATTTTTAATTTTAAAGAATATATCTTATAATCATTCAATATTTTTATATATCTTTTAAATAATAGGGTATCTAATCCTAGTTTAATACTAAATTTTATTAACTTCATTTTAAAAAAATAATTTTTTAAAAATTTAAAATTTCACTTAATAAATTTTTAAATAAAATTAATTTATAAAAAATTAATTAATATTAATAAAATTAAATTGTATTATTTGTATAACCGCAACTGCTGGCACAAATTAAGTTAATACTATTATATTTTCTAATTCTAAATTTCCTTAATAATTAATTCTAATTACTACTTTTTCCTCTTAAATAAAATTTATATTTAATAAATAATAATATTTAATTTTAAAACTAAAATTAAATTTTTTTAAAAATATTTTTTATTAAACACTTATTTTATCCTGCCCATGAAAAAATTAAAAGTTATAGAAAATTCAAACAAAAATCTATAATTTTAACTAATTAGCAATATTTACCAATGCCCCATTACTTTTWAMTAATTAACCATACATATTTACCAATGTCCCATAACTTTTAACTAATTAACCATACATATTTACCAATGCCCCATTACTTTTAACTAATTAACCATACATATTTACCAATGCCCCATTACTTTTAACTAATTAACCATACATATTTACCAATGCCCCATTACTTTTAACTAATTAACCATACATATTTACCAATGCCCCATTACTTTTTAATAATTAACCATACATATTTACCAATACTTAAAATATAAAAAATTTTAAATTTTAAAATTTAAAAATTATTTTTTTTTCATTAATTGAAATTTCCTATCACCATAAATTTTAAAATTTTTTTATCTTAACTTTTTTATTAAATTTATAACAAAAATATTTAAATAATTACATTTCAAAATTAAGTTAATTTTTTATAAATTAATTTTTCTTTACTAATTTTAATTTTTTTAAAATTATTTTTTTTTATAAACATTTAATTTTTTATACTAAAAAATTAAAATAAATTTTATTTTTAATTTATGGTTAAAATAAATGACTATTTAATTAATTTAAATATTTTAATCATACTAAAATTTAGTTGTTTATTAAATTAAGTAGTTTTTTTTTTTTTTTTTTNAATTTTTATTTATTATATAAAAATTAAATTAATTAATAATTAAATAAATTAGATTTATATATTAATAAMTATTTAATTAAAARAATAATTAATATTTAATTTATTATTATTATTTCTTATAATTAGGATTATTTATTTATATATATATAATATATTTATACTATTATTTTATCATAATAATTTATTAAATTATTAATATTTCTTTTTTTCTATTTTCAATATAAGATCTTATAATTTATATTAAATAATATGTAATCTATAGGTTCTATTTGATTAATAAATCTTTCTAACAATTTATTATTTATGTATATTTATAAATATATAGTATTATAATATATTAATATATAATTAAAAATTAAAAACAATAAAATAATTTAATATATAATTTTAAATTAATAATTTAATTTATTTAATTTTTATATATTAATAAAAAAAATTTTACTTTTTTTTTTCAATAATTCTTTACATTGCTTTAAATTCTATTGAGTTAATAAGAAAAAAGTAAAAAAACAGGTCCCAAATTTTCTAAAAAAAAATGCAAAAAAATGCAAAAAAATGCAAAAAAATGCAAAAAAATTGAATTTTAAAAATCTTATTTATTTTGACAAATCCTATCTTAAATATTTAAATTTATGTTTATAAAAATATTTTTTAATAAAAATTTAAATTTAACT